CGCAGCTGTCAATATATCTCGTGGTAATAAAAATGTATTGTTCTGAGGTATATCAAGATTAAGCTTTTGGTTCATATTTCGTCGACCAATTCTTCCCAATTCACACCTTTGTTGAAAAAATTTTTTTTGTAATTCTTTACATAAAGATTCAGAAAATACTGGATCTCCACCAACACAAGCAAATTGTCGATAAAATTCTAAAATGGCATTTTCTTTTGACCCGATTTTTTTTTTATCCTTGTCATTTAGGAAAGACACGAAAATTTCAGGATAACAAACATTCTCTAGAATTTCGCTTAAATTCGAACCCATAGCTGATGATAGAACTAGAATAGATATTTTCTGTTTCCTACTTACACGAGCCCATATCCTTGCTTTTCTATCAATCTCTAATTCGAATCTCCCCCCCCAATCTGATATTATAGTGCCTGTATACACCGAAATTCCGTTAGGGTCCAATTCTGAACGATAATAGATACCGGGGCTTTGCAATATTTGATTGATTACAATTCGGTATATTCCATTTACTATAAAAGTTCCCAGAGAATTCATTAGAGGAATATTTCCAATAAAAATAGTTTGTTCTTGTATGTTCCGACAACTTTTCCAAATTAATCCCGCGGATACATATAATTCAGCAGAATATGTAAGCGATTCATATACAGCATCTTTTTCGTTTATAAAGGGTTCTAATAATTGATATGTTTCTACAAATAATTGAAATTCAATTTCTTGATCTGTATCCTCTATTTTTGGAAACTTAAAAAGCCCCTCTGTTAAGCCCTGATCAATGAATCTACAAAACCCTTCAAATTGTATCTGATTCAATCCAGGTAGTGTAGACATTCCTTCATTTTCACTCTCAAGCATTTTGAACTTCCCCGTGAATTTTATAGAAAAATATTCCATGATTTGCTGTCATTCTTCATCAAATCACATGAATCAATTTAGTAATAATGGAATTTCTGTTCTTTTTACTGAATTACATGAAATTGTACCTAACTCTGTGTATGAAATACTTATTATGAAAAGAGGAATAAATAATTATGAAAAGAGGAATAAATAATTATGAAAAGAGGAATAAATAAAATCGAATTTTACACTCAACTTCGAAGGAAGGAATTTGCAACAAAACAAACAGATAGAATCGAAATTCTAATCTAAAAATGGAAATGAATTGAAAAATTCGACCTGGATTTTAAGGTTTTTTAAGGAATATCAAAAAAAATACATTCCATTTCTATCAGTATTAATTTCTATCATTATTATAATATTACATATTCCAATTCAATCGGATACCAGAAAAAAATGAATTCGGGATTTGTTCTGCTCAATGAGATAAGGATCTAATAATCCGAAACAATATAGAATTCATTTTTTTTAAACTTCACCTTTTTTTATTGTTCAAAAAAGAATTCGAAAAAGAGGAGAAACATTTTTGACTTTTTGGGGAGAATACGATTAGAGTGTGTAATAAGATTTGTATGTATTAATATAGATCTAACTCTAGCTATAGTTAGCTATCTATATCTATATATAGATAGATAGAATAGATAGATCTATGTCTAACTTTATTGCAGTCATATCCGTTCGGGACAACACATAACACGTCGTGTTAATTTTTTTTTCTATTCAATCTATTTAATAGAAAAAATTGAAAAAAAGGAGGGGGCGCCAGAATTTTTTGAGAATTCCGTATTCGTATAGTATAGGTATTATCTATATATATAGATAAGATACCCGATTAGATAATACCTGTGTAACAATTCAAATTTATGTTCTAGGGTTTACATATACTGACAGTTGCTGTTATAATTGGAATAGAGAAAGTTTTTTCAATAAAAAAAAGAAAGAAATATTGGTTAGTTATGTATCCATTTTTATTTTCTTATCTCACTAAGTATCTCATTAAGAAATGAAAAAAGGATATTCAAATATTCAAGAATTATTCATAAATTAATAGTTAACGGTTGCAATTTGTCCCGAGATTTTTTTCTTTTGTAACAGAAGGTGTAAGCTTGTTTTTTCAGTTCAATAAAAAAAAGGGGGATATTCTCATATATTTCATATAGAAATATATATACTGGCGGCATGGCCGAGTGGTAAGGCGGGGGACTGCAAATCCTTTTTCCCCAGTTCAAATCCGGGTGTCGCCTGATCGACAAGAGATTTGAAATATTGTATTACATTCTATTTTTTTTATGCTTAATGTTTTCCGGTTTTACTTAAAATAATAGAAAAGAACTTTTGATATGTTCTAATAGAGTGGATTCTGGTTTTTCGTCAATGGCGTTAGCCCAGAATCCTTTTTTGACTCTGTACCAACAATTCCACTATTATTATAGTATTTTGAGTGAATAATCCAAAAGAAAAAAAATACAAGAACAATTTTTGAACAATAAAGAATAAAAAAATTCCTTCATATTGATAGATAGGAGACAAAATTTACATGGATATAGTAAGTCTTGCTTGGGCTGCTTTAATGGTAGTTTTTTCTTTTTCCCTTTCCCTCGTGGTATGGGGAAGAAGTGGACTATAAGGGTACTAATAATTGAATTAAGGGATCAAAGTACCCATTTTGTTTTCTAGCTGGGTTTTCCAATTTTTGAACTGTTGAATTGAAGTATTAAATTGATACTAATTAGAATTTAGACTAATTAATTGAATTCAAATCAAATATAAAAAATACTATAGAATATCTGCATTTCAGAGTTCTATTATATTTTAGTAGTGTAATGTATTCTATGTATAACATAGAAAGAAAAAATACTCTTTCAATCAAACAAATATTTGAATTATTCCCATATTTGTATTTTGATAAAATTTAGGGAATCCATAATAATAGGAAATTGACTCTTCGAATTCTTCATAAAATGAAGATGAACTTACTCTTACCCAGGTTATATATATGGAATATATATATATGGAAAATGAGGGATCGTGTAATCCCATTCTTACTTTACTCCCTTCTTTTTTAATAGAATACCTGGATTGTAAAAATAATCCGAAATCCAAAAAATTCAAAATCGGAAGAATAAGAGTGGTTTTTTCTTATTTTAGATTTTTTGGAATCAATACAAATCAAATAGATGAAACAAAGAAAAAATTTTCGGGCGAAATTCTAAAAAATCCAGATAGTAAGAATTCAATCTATTTTTACTATCTGGATTTTTTAGAATTTCGCGGATTGTAGTCCGATCCTTTTTTTTTTTTAGACTAAAACCCCAAATTGAAAATCTTGTTCATTTTTTTATTCAATCATTGATAAAAAAGAAGAAATCTTTTTTAAGCGAAATTAGTCACTTTTACTTACTGTTTTTACGTAAATTATAAGTAAAAAGGCAGTAGGAACTAGAATAAACAGTGCAGTAGCAATAAATGCGAGAATATTTACTTCCATAATTTCTATTATGTTTTATTTCTCTTAAATTTCCAATAAAAAAATTCGGGATTTAATCCCATAGAGATGATAAGTCTTTCAAATTCAACAATGGTATAAATTGGATTTCGGTAATATCAAATCGGATCAATATCACGAATAACAATATCTAAGCTATCAAATCGACTCATCGTCGAGAATTAAATAGTATAACATAAGAAGATCTTTTATCCATACCAAATAAAAAAAAAAAAAAATTCGAGATCTAAATTATGAATTAAAAAAAATTTTAAGGAATTCTGAAAGATGCAAAAATCCTTTTGACCAAATCATATCATTCCATTATATTGACAATTTCAAAAAATTGTTCATACTATGAACGTAGTATAATGGCGGTCGGGCAAGTATGCCCCCATCGTCTAGTGGTTCAGGACATCTCTCTTTCAAGGAGGCAGCGGGGATTCGACTTCCCCTGGGGGTAGGGTGCTACGAACGGAAGTTGATCATCCATTTTCAATAAAAATGGAAATGGATTCTTCCTGTTCCTGGGTCGATGCCCGAGCGGTTAATGGGGACGGACTGTAAATTCGTTGGCAATATGTCTACGCTGGTTCAAATCCAGCTCGGCCCAAGAATTTGCCGATCCACTATGAAATTATATAACCCATTTTTTTATTGTTCTCCCGAAATGACTGATGCTCTCTGATACAGAAGATTCCAAATATGAAACATCCCTAACGCTATTTATTTTTTTCTGTATTACATATTTCTACAAATTCGGATCTTGCTAATAATCTAGATTCATATCAAAATCCTTAAATCGAAAATCTAAGGAAAAGATTTCAATAAACAAAAAAAACAAAACCAATTTTTTCATTGATTCGTTTTTCAATCCATTTGGCAATAACAAACGTATTATGTATGAGTAATCTGTGTCGATCTCACTAAAGTTCATATCGATATAGATATCAATATATACAAAATCCACCTCTTTCATTTAAAGCAAAATGGTTCGAATCCTAAATAGAAAAAGAAAGGGTTTGAAATAAACCTTAAGAATATGTATGCTGTACACGCTTTTCCCTGGGATTGTAGTTCAATTGGTCAGAGCACCGCCCTGTCAAGGCGGAAGCTGCGGGTTCGAGCCCCGTCAGTCCCGATGGATACAAATCCAATATTAATAAACTATTTTACTGTATTCTATTTACTAGATAAATCGAATTTTTTGTTATCTGATGAGCTGTTATGCAAATAATAATATATATATACATATATACATATATATTCGAATCCCATTTTTTTATTTTATTTTATAATAAAATTTTAGAATAATTTATATAATTTATATAATAAGTATATGCAGGAACAAATAGAGGTAATAATGATATTGGATAATTTCTTATTTAGGAATTGAGTCATACGCGGCCCTTTTAACTCAGTGGTAGAGTAACGCCATGGTAAGGCGTAAGTCATCGGTTCAAATCCGATAAGGGGCTTTTTACTTTTTTTTCATATCTTAAGGAAGAATAGAAATATTGTTGATATTTGTAGTAAGTTTCGATTTGTAATAAAAAAATGAAATAATCGTAGAATTTCATTTGAAAACAAAATTATGAATTCG